GGGCATTTGCCCTATACGTGCAAATTAAAATCGGGCATATTTTTACTCGGAGTAGAGCACAAACCTAAAAGAATTAAAAAAAAACCATTCAGGAACAAGAAAACGCCATCATGATTTGAATTGGATCTCGATGAAAGAATACATCAATGAGAAGTTAGTTTGATCAATTTAATTTATTTGTTTTATAGATAAACAGGTCAAAACCCATCTTTCTTGAAAATGGAAGAAAAGTCCCTTCGTTAAGAGAAAAGTTAAAAAGTACTCAACTCACTATTAAAAAGCGAGGGCTGGAATCTACACATTGATTTTTTTTTTCGCGATTTTTATTGAACCGTATGCATCAAAAGGTGCACGTACTGCTCCTAAAGGATAGGATTTTATCCTAATCAACCGACTTTATCGAGAAAGATTACTTTTTTTAGGCCAAGGTGTTGATAGCAACATCTCAAATCAACTTATTGCTCTTATGGTATATCTCAGTATAGAGAGTGAGACCAAAGATTTGTATTTGTTTATAAACTCTCCTGGCGGATGGGTAATACCTGGAATAGCTATTTATGATACTATGCAATTTGTGCGACCAGATGTACAGACAGTGTGCATGGGATTAGCTGCTTCGATGGGTTCTTTTCTCCTGGTCGGAGGAAAAATTACCAAACGTCTAGCATTCCCTCACGCTTGGCGCCAATGGGTTTTTTGTTTGAAAGAAAAAAGAAAACTATGCCTTCGCCATTTGCCATATGAAGTATGAATATTAAGTAATAATAGCATGGCTTTTCAAATTCGATATAAATTTTTTTTAGTTCGATTATGTATCGAAAGAGTAGTATGAGATTGAGATAAAAGGTATTTCCGATTTTGTCGTATCTATTGGGAAGACCTATTTCAGCGTCACAAACTTTTTTGTTTTCACACTTGATTTTCTGTTATGAACGAGTACAAAAAAACAAGATTCTATATTTTTTATTTGAAAAAAAAAAAAGAAACTTTGGGATTGCTAAATCACCGACGAAATAAAGCAACGGAGCCACCATAGTATTTTTGTTTTTTAACTCCTATCAAGGGAAGGGTAGTTAATTTACCAATCTAGGCCTGAGAAACTCTAGATTTTTCTTCGATGAAAGGTAAAAGTAAAAGAGCCGTATGCAATGTGGAAACAATGCCTGTACGGTTGGTCAATTCGATCCTTTTTTCTTATGATTCTGTATTTCTTTTCATCAACTTATCATACGAGCTAGAGTAATATCTTATATCATCAGGGTAATGATCCATCAACCTATTGCTGGTTTTTATCAGGCACAAATAGCAGAGTTTGTCCTGGAAGCAGAAGAACTACTTAAATTGCGTGAAATTATCACAAGGGTTTATGCACAAAGAACGGGCAAACCTTTATGGGTTGTATCCGAAGACATGGAGAGGGATGTTTTTATGTCGGCAACAGAAGCCCAAGCTCATGGAATTGTTGATCTTGTAGCAGTTGCATAAAAAATCAAAAAATAGCATGAATTTCACGCAAATCACATTTTTCTTATCGGGGTTTTTTATTCTGTTTCTGATATCTGTTATTATTAATAGAATTCTATTAAGAATAGAATATATTTTTTAATATTTTATTAATAGAATTAATATTTTATTAATAGAAATAGAATTCATAATCATCCGGTTAGGATCGATCTAAACCAGCCCATTATGTATACACTTCAAGATGCCAACAATTAAACAACTTATTAGAAACACAAGACAGCCAATCAGAAATGTCACCAAATCTCCTGCTCTTGCGGGATGTCCTCAGCGTCGAGGAACGTGTACTAGGGTGTATGTGCGACTCGTTCAGACCATGAGCTGAGACAAAAGAACGGAAAAATTTTTCCATTATTTGTGATCAGTACGGATAAAGAGGATAGAATGGAGGAACGAACCCCCTTCACTATCTAAAAAAAACGAAAAAATAAAAAAAGATCTATTATATCCTTCGGTTGTGTAGCAAATTTCTGGTTTACGTTGGTGCAAATTAAATCATCTCAATTTTAATAAAAAAGAATTACCCATTAGTAATAAAGATTATACGTTAAGCAGGGGAATCTTATTTAAATTAAAAAGCCAAAAAAGAAGCCTCTATTCTTGCAAGAACGGACTAAGAGGGTCAACTAATTGACTAATCTTCATAATTAAATATCGTTACTGTATAAATAGATCTCACTGTGAAAGACCTATTACTGGATAAGTCATAGGTAGAGCCTAAGAGTATTAACTGTACAAGTTAAAAATAGCATTAATTAAATGATTAAATGAAGAAGGGGCTCCGGTGTATAGAGAAGACCTCACCGTTTAAAAAGTAACCATAGAAACGATGGAACCCACTAGTTCTTTTTTCATTTCTATATTACTCTTTATTTTTATTATATTTTTGTTTGATATCTAGTATCAATACAATTTCTTATTTCGAGGTGAATAGAAAAAAAAGAAAAATCGTGGTTGGGAAGGTTATAGTAGCAAAAGCCGTTGGAATTCTTTTTTTATACATTGGAAGAATCCGTTTTGTTATTATAGAAAGGAGAAAAGAATAACTGAAAAAAAATCAATTAGTTATTCATCAAAGTTTAAAGTTTTGTTTATTCAATGACCAGAATTAAACGAGGATATATAGCTCGGAGACGTAGAACAAAAATCCGTTTATTCGCATCAAGCTTTCGCGGAGCTCATTCAAGACTTACTCGAACTATTATTCAACAAAAAATAAAAGCTTTAGTTTCGGCCCATCGGGATAGAGATAGGCAAAAAAGAAATTTTCGTCGTTTATGGATCACACGGATAAATGCAGAAATTCGCGAGATGGGGGTATTCGATAGTTATAGCGAGCTTATAAACAATCTGTACAAAAAACAGTTACTTATTAGTCGTAAAATACTTGCACAACTAGCTATATTCGATAAGAATTGTCTTTACATGATTTCCAATGACATCATAAAATAAGAAGATTGGGAGGAATCCATCAGAATGTTTTACATAGAATTCCTTGGAGAACAAGTTCCAGGAAGGTAGAATAGAAATTAAAAATTAATACGAAAAAATATGATGATAATATGATCAAGTAATCAAACGGAGTAAAAAGATTCAATAAAAAAAGAATTTTGATTCTTCCCCAATTTGCTTTTTTTATTACAACACTCCAAACAAATCGGGATTTTCGGATTTTTCGAACAAAAAAGAAATTCACGTTTGAGTTCGAATTTAGAATTTGGATTCAATTGATAGAGGAAATCTATTTTTTTCTGGTTCTAAGACCGGCAGTTTTAGGGACCAACCCGCCCTTTTCAAATTGTTTTTCATTATTAAGAAAAGGTAACAAAGATAAAATACGAGCTTGTTTTATAGCAATAGTAATTAATCGTTGTTGTTTTAAAGTCAATCTATTCACCCGTCTAGATAATATTTTTCCTTGTTCACTAATAAATCGACTAATTAAACTCATGTTTCTATAATCAATTCGATCCCCCGATCGAATCGGGGGCAACGGCCGACGAAAAGATCGCGTAGACTTAAGAAAAAGTCGCTTGGATTTATCCATGGTTTTTTATTCCTTAGTTCGAAAATCCTAATTCGTTCAATCGAATCAAAAATGATAATAATTTAGAATAAAGAAATAGGATTTTTTTTATTACAATTTATATTAAGATATAGAATTAATAGATATATTAACATATTCTATTTTAGTATTAAAAAAAATGTGTTAATATGTCATTCATTTTTCATCTTCTTTCTAAAATCAAAGCGAAACGCAAGTACCATCTATTTCTTTATCTCCCCATGAACTGTATGTTTGTAACAATAAGGACAAAATTTTTTCAATTCCAATCGACTAGGCGTATTGTGTCGGTTTTTTTGAGTAATATATCTGGAAATGCCTCTTGATTTTTTATTAACACTGTTTCGAACACAACTAGTACATTCCAAAAGAACCTTTACTCGGACATCTTTACCCTTAGCCATGAGCCTCCTTTGGTTTTTTATTTACTCAACCCTTCTTTCTATTTTCCAAAAGAAAGGAAGGAAAAAAAAGAAGTTGCTAATTTTTTGCAATTTTGAAATCCAATTATGAAAGATTTCGTTGCAATCAATATAGTAATAATCAATATAGTAATAGTAATAATAAGTAATACAAGAATTCGAACCTATATTCGATTAGATTAGACGTTTAGATTAGAATTGCATGTCATTTAAGAATCTTGTATGATACTCTTGTCCTAACCATGTTTCCACTTCCGTTCTCTTAATTGAATTGAAATTAATTAATTTACTTGACGCTGAAGCTAAAGCCTGGGCCCGAGTTCCCCATTTCACTGAGATTGAATTTGCTTTTATTCTTTCTCTTTTCTCTAATTCTAAAAAAAAAGAGGAGGGGATTAGTAGTCACAGATATTTAACCGTATCTCTAATCTTTCTCATCCCCCCGTGTTAATAACTAGAATGAAAAAAAGGGGAATGTTAACGCATCTGGGAAAAAACGATTAATCTCTATCAATAAACCCGCTAAAGACCCGAACCATAGAGTACTTAGTACCGGTGCCACGGATAGATATGTTTTTAAATCTCGCATTTCAAATCCTCCTTCTCTAATTGTAATAAATAATGTTTATTATAATATATAAATATAAGGGTACTCCGTATATGATCAACAGATATATATCAAGTTAATTAAAAGTCACTCGCGTTTGTTTTGTACGCGAAATTCTTAATTAAAATTGAAACGTACAACAATTTCATAGATCCCTTTTTTTGTTAAAAAAACAAAAAACGTCCTTTTCCGTGCAGGCACCCGCGAAATTTACGGCGTCATATTTTTTTCATATATATATATAGAAGTTTAATATTATTATATGTTATTTTAGTATTATTATATGTTATATCATATGTGATATGAGAAAAAATACAGAAGAAATGGCAAAAAAATTATGTATATCAACGGAACGGAGAAAATGAAAAAAGTATGTGGAAAACAA